GTACTAGGTATATTATATGTAAAAATATCGCTATGCTATAAGTCAACTTGTTTCGACGCATGATTCTCGAATCCGATTGAATCTAAGATGAATGAAGAGTTGGTTTACGTTATGGAAAAAAGACATGTATATGTGATATTAGATATTGACTAGTTATATATGAACTAAAGATATATTCCATTTGCCCTACTACTAGAAATTTCGATGGGTATTCCAATAGAAGTCCTTACGTATCCTCTGGGACTGTGAGTTGAATGAATAAACGGATGAAATCAAGAAAAAGATCGAAGAATTCAAAGAATGGTTCGGAACAAAGAAATGGACGGACGAAAGTCGTACGGATTCGCAAAGACCTTGTCGATAGGAACAAAAAAAAAGATATTGAAGTGAAGTAGTTTTGATCCTTGAATAATATTATTACTTCAATTTGAAGTTTGTAGTGACTTCGACTGGATGAATTGTAGCGATGGAATAATTAAGTTAGAATTCATCGGCTGACTGTATCATTAACCATTTCTTTTTTTTTGTATGAGGAACTTATCATGAATCCACTGATTTCTGCCGCTTCCGTTATTGCTGCTGGATTGGCTGTAGGGCTTGCTTCTATTGGACCTGGAGTTGGTCAAGGTACTGCTGCGGGCCAAGCTGTAGAAGGTATCGCGAGACAGCCCGAGGCGGAGGGAAAAATACGAGGTACTTTATTGCTTAGTCTAGCTTTTATGGAAGCTTTAACAATTTATGGCCTGGTTGTAGCATTAGCACTTTTATTTGCGAATCCTTTTGTTTAATCTTAGAAATAATAAAAATAACATTTTGCATATTTTATTGCCTTGAACCTGTCATTTGCTTTTTCGAATTATATCAAGATTTCGTTCCTACAATTACTTATTCGTTGAGAAAATAACCCACGGGAGGGGCTGATTTGCGGATGAGGAATTAGCATACCCACTCGCTTTCATCCTTCCCGTTCGTAGTCCAAGAAACCCCCTTTTTAGGTTTTTTAGGAAGGGTTTCAATAAAGGGGGTAATTCACCATTTCTAAATCGAGTCAAAAAAGATTAGATTTAGAAATTTTTAAATGTCTATATAAAAAGGGGGCAGGGCGATACAAAAAGAACTCTGTTCTTTTTTTTTTTTTTAGTCTATCTATAAGAGGAGATCATATGAAAAATGTAACCGATTCTTTCGTTTCTTTGGGTCACTGGCCGTCTGCCGGGAGTTTCGGGTTTAATACCGATATTTTAGCAACAAATCTAATAAATCTAAGTGTAGTGCTTGGGGTATTGGTTTTTTTTGGAAAGGGAGTGCGTGCGAGTTGTTTATTTCAAGAATAGGCTGGATCCAACCAGCTGTACTTTTTCTGTTATAACTAGTAAAGAGAGGTACATGATCTCACGAATGACTTCTGAATAAATAAATCATATGCAAGAACCACAGCATTTCGTGATTCGTTGGTAAATCCACTTTGATTCTCTATCAACCAAAAATGTGGGACCATTAACTATGGTTAAAGCTAAATCGTTTGAAGTCCAGACGCAGCATGGTACTCTTTCTACCACAATATTAATAGTAATATAGAGATGCTTTCAAAATGAATAATTTATCGATATAGAACACTCATATGGATAAAATTATTTGAATCGCTTATTATAAAAATTGGGATTAAATCCCCTCTTTTATCCAATGCTGAATCGACGACCTATGTTTTGTGTATAAAGGAAGAAACCCTTTTTTGGATTTGAAAAAAAAAAAAGAAACAACTTTGCTGACAATTACATATTTTTGTTTGGTCAGAAGAGTCCTCCGACTTTTTTGGTTTTGGATTAGTGATTGGGTTTGATATTTTTCTTTTGGAATATGAAGAGAGAATAGAGGATAGGCTCATTACATTCAAAAAAAGATATGGGAATTTATCATAAGTAATTGAGCGTGAGAGCCAAATGAATCGAAAGATTCATGTTTGGTTCGGGAAGGGATCATGGAAGTTTTAAAATGAATGGAAAGAGAATCTACTTTCATTAAGTGATTTATTAGATAATCGAAAACAGAGGATCTTGAATACTATTCGAAATTCAGAAGAACTGCGTGGGGGAGCCATTGAACAGCTGGAAAAGGCCCGGACTCGCTTACGAAAGGTGGAAATGGAGGCAGATCAGTTTCGAGTCAATGGATACTCTGAGATAGAGCGAGAAAAATTGAATTTTATTAATTCCACTTCTAAGACTTTGAAACAACTAGAAAATTACAAAAACGAAACTATTCAGTTTGAACAACAAAGGGCGATTAATCAAGTCCGACAGCGGGTTTTCCAACAAGCCTTACAAGGGGCTCTAGGAACTCTGAGTAGTTGTTTGAACAATGAGTTACATTTACGTACGATCCGTGCCAATATTGGCATGTTGGGGGCAATAACCGATTAGTCCTTCGACTCTAGGTATTATTTTTTTTTTCAAAAACGAAGTAAGAAATACTCATGGTAACCATTCGAGCCGACGAAATT